AAAAGACAAAATAATCAAAAATATGGATTTTTTTTCGCGAATTCCATTGTTCAAAAAATGAATGGTTCGCAGAGAAGGGAGATATTTTTACTTTTTTTTAGGAAAATTCGTAAAATATATATGTAATGAAGTACGTAGGAAGAGTTGTATTTATTAAACATAGAGAATCCCTTATATTTTGGGGTCGTGCTTTATCAAAATTTCTATTTTATATTCAATGAAAAATGGAAGCACGCTAATTTACTATCGGTATCATATCAATAAATAAGATACCTGGTTAGATATCGACATAACAATTTCTGTTCTGGGGTTTACATATACCCACAATTGCTGTTATAATTGAAATTAAAAAGGAAGGGCTTTTTATTGAAAATGAAAAGAATCTCAATACTGATTAGTTATACAGCAATTTGGATTTTCTTATGTTATTATGAATTCACAGCCAATAGTTAATGGTTCCAATTTGTGCGGAATTTTGGCTTTTGTAACTGAAAATCCACATTGAATTTTTTAATAGAAAACAAAAGGGGAAGTTTTTTTAAGTATTGTATCGTGTTGGCGGCATGGCCGAGTGGTAAGGCGGGGGACTGCAAATCCTTTTTCCCCAGTTCAAATCCGGGTGCCGCCTGATCAACAAAAGAATCCAAACAAAATTCCTTACTCTGTTCCGCTGATATAACTCGATGAATTCTTCCCCAGCACCGGCAGAAGCGGGGGGGGGGACTACATGATTCTAAGCATCTGTAGGTTTGTTTTCTAATAAGATTGTAAACCCCCTTGAATAAAGAAAGATTCTAGTACTAGTAGTGGAGTGGAAGGGAAGCGAGAAGTCTTGATAGCCCTACCCCTGCTAATGGAATATCTACTGGCTGGGTCTTTAATTAGGGAGTCGTGGTGGAAAGGGCAAAAGATACTTTGTATCCAAACTCGCAAGAGTTTCTGAGTGATCGGGCATTTAATCAAAATTATTTCCAATAAGAAATAGAGGTGGATAATGATCTTATTTTGATTTTTTATTTATGAAGACGAAAGGCAATAAAAGAAACAATACAGTAGGTTTTATTATTCTATACGTTCCATTAATAACATTTCCTTGATATTTTCCAAGAGTGTTACTGCCTATTTTCTTTTGCTTGTGCTTAATGTTTACCGATTCTACTTGAAATCAAATCATATAAGAACCCGTTCTAAGTGGATTTATTGGATTGGTTCATCAATAGTGTTGGGTTGGCTCAGAACCCTCCTTTTTTTGACTCTGCACCGTTGATTCCCCTATTATTAGTGAACAAGAAAATTCCTTCATATTCATAGAGATAGGGGACATAATTTACATGGATATAGTAAGTCTCGCTTGGGCTGCGTTAATGGTAGTCTTTACATTTTCCCTTTCCCTCGTAGTATGGGGAAGAAGTGGACTCTAAGGGTACTACTAATTGAGTTGAGGAATCAAACTGTAGTGTATCAATTGTTTTATTTGTTTTCCTCTTTACTGTTCAAATCAAATAGAAAGTAGTTAAGTAGATATGTTTTATAAGAAACAACATAGACATAGCGATTGCTCAATAAAATACTACGCAAAATAAGATCTTGCTTTGGGCGAGCCACATATTGTGTACTTACCGCTTGTTTTATTATTTTCGAAATTTATTTGATTTATGTTTTATGGACTTGTTTCATATTTCCTATCATGGTTAAAGTTAAAAGATAAAGATTTCGTTTACTACTCCTTTTCAAAAGTTACCATACTCATCCCATAGAGCTCCTTGAAGCATCTGTCAACGGCTCAATCAATTACTTCTTCGGAATGCCAAAAAAAAAAGGATTACTTGGTTTCTTATACCATTTTTCTTCGTTAATTTGATTCTTTCAACTAATTCCCGGATTCATATTCGAAATAAAAAAAATCTGAAATCTCGGAATTCGAATAGAAATCGTAAGAGTAAGATTTCTTTTTCCATTTTTTTCAGATTGGATGGAATGGAATTCCTACAAATCAAATATCAAATAGATGAAGATATAATATATTTTAGATTGATCTATATTAAGCCTCCATAAAAGTACAACTTTATACACTATAATAACCATAATAAACAGTATCTAGTATATGGTAGAAAGATTCATATATTTCTTTCTACCACATACTATACTGTTGGATCTCATAGAATACTGCTGATTCTAGCCCGATCATTTCATTTAAGACGCGAAATTCGAATTGCTTTTTATTTCTTCAATCATTGATAAGAACTAAGAAGTCAAATTTCATTCAAATTAATCATTTTGGCTGATTGTTTTTACGTAAATAATAAGTAAAAAAGCAGTCGGAATTAGAATAAATAATGCAGTAGCAATAAATGCGAGAATATTTACTTCCATAATCTCATTGTTTCTTTTTTTTTTACTTTGCAATAACTCGGGATTTAATCCCATAGAGATGATAATGATAAAATTTTCGCCCTTTAAATTTAATGGGATAAATTTGAATTACATCGCGATAATATTGAATCGAATCAATATTCAATATTATGAATAACAATATCTATATCTAAGCTATCAAATGGAGTCATCATCAAGAATTGAATAGTATAACATAGAAAGATCCTTTATCCATACCGAATCAAAAAATGGATTCCCGATCCAACCAAGAATTCTTTATATTTATCATTCTTTTCCATGCTTTATTTTCTATAAGCATAACCCCGCCCCCTCCCTTATACAATCATCTGACCGCCTCTCCACTTCTATTCTAGTAGTTAGAAACCCAACCAAACAATAGAAGTTAAACGGAAAGAAGTTAATTGAGTTTTAAACTCCGTTCTTTTAATGATCTAATTTTCTTAGAAGACAAAGAAGTGTGATAAAGATGAAAGTCCCGGTATAAGTATAAAAAATCTAATATTCCATCAAATTCAATTCACTATTTATTTGCCTTCCCGAGGGGGGGGGCCTAAAAAAGATCTTTTCTTTTGCTAAGAGGGTCAGGATCCTTGTTTAATCTTTCTTTTATTAAATGAATATCCTCTTTCTTTGGAACACATATATCAAAGGTGGAGTGTACAATTTGAATAAGATAATTTGTTTCCAATTAATAATTGAGATTGCACACAATCGGAATCCAAAATAAAAAACTTCATTTAATCCGAAAAGTATTCTATCAGAGTAACGATGGTAAATTAATGTATTTAAGAAAAGAGTTCCATTATACGGATCGAAAACAATCGAAAAGTCCGACCCAGTACGGCACCTCGTACAATTCTGAATATATAAATTCAGAATTGTACTAATCCACATATGTCTCTCTCCCATCAATTGGGATTGGTAGATGTAATGGGAATTTCAGGATTTCTTTGCTGAGAAATGCGAAAAAAAAAAGAAATAAAGTTCTACGAAATTCTGCTCCCTGTCCCCTTTTTTCACAGAAAAAGGGAAATGAGTTAAATATTTATCGGGTCTGCCGGGACTGACGGGGCTCGAACCCGCAACTTCCGCCTTGACAGGGCGGTGCTCTGACCAATTGAACTACAATCCCCCGGAAAGAAGTTGTATAGCATATATTATTCTTATGATTTCATTCAAACCATTTATTTTAGTTCTATTTCGAATCGCCGTGTTGTAATATAGATGCGAGTGATATATTGATATCCACACGAATACGCACTTTCGTGAGGGTGACATGAATCAGGAATCGGAATCACTAGCAATCCTTTTGCTATTGTCAAATCGATTGAAAATCTATTTTTGTTTTGAATGAAGAAAAAGGGTTGTTTTTTTTTTTTTTATTTCCGCTTTTCTTTAAACTTTAGACTTACAGATTCTGGTATGAATGTCGATCATTAGCAAAATCGGGAAACAAGCAAATAAATAGAAGTTGAGGGATATAGCCGACAGTTTTCTTTATTTCCGGGCATTTATGGAAAACGAATGGGTATATCATTTCATGGCGAGTCTGCAAATTTTTTGGGCCGAGCTGGATTTGAACCAGCGTAGACATATTGCCAACGAATTTACAGTCCGTCCCCATTAACCGCTCGGGCATCGACCCAAGAAGAGTAAATTCTAGACTTATTGATAATCCATAATCAAATCAAATTCCTTTCGTAGTATCCCTACCCCCAGGGGAAGTCGAATCCCCGCTGCCTCCTTGAAAGAGAGATGTCCTAAACCGCTAGACGATGGGGGCACGCCTGCTCGACCGTCATCATACTATGTTTATAGTATGAACAGTTTTTGCAATTGTCAATATAATGACTAGATCCGCCGATCCTTCTGCTTTTCATGATTCCATAGAATTTTTTGATTCGTCATTTAATTTATAGAATAATAATAGCGATTAGAATGAATGGTTCATAAAGATAAATTTGGATCTATGTCGAATTGGTGGGTACATGTATCAATCAAGTTAATATAGGGGTCAAATAAAAGAAAAGTAATTTAGGATCGATCTTGAAACAATTCGTTGCATTGATATTTATCAAATCCAACAAACCATTCTTGCCCTATACTCGCGGAATAAATAAAATGAAATTGATCATTTCTTTTCTGGAACGGGCCACCGGCCCGCCGGCCTTTATGACTTTATTGAATGTACTTAATATATAATATATATACATAGATCTATCTTATCCCTAGAGTGACTTACTCGGGAGTTAAACCAAGTGGGCCCTTTTAACTCAGCGGTAGAGTAACGCCATGGTAAGGCGTAAGTCATCGGTTCAAATCCGATAAGGGGCTTTAGGTTTTTTCATAAAACCCCCGGCTTAGTATTCTATTTGAGGGGAGAATAAAGAAAGATATTGTTGCTATTTGTAATAAAAAAAAGTAACCAACTGTAGAATTCCCTTTTTAATTATAATCTAATTAACTTATCATTATACTAAGTTATATATAGTATCGTAATCATATATAGTTATAGTTCTAAAGTTGAACATTTGTTTATTCTATTTTATTTAGATTATAATGAGAATGAATAATGATAAGTCGTTTCTTGAATTGCCAAATCCTCC